TGGATTTTGACTTTGGTAACATAAGATTGAATTGTAGAAAGAACCATCCGGATCGTTTTTTTATCGATATTCCTGGTTACTAATACTAACTAGGAAATCTCTATTAAACAAAAGAGTGAATTCTTTCAAAATAAAAGAGTGAATTCTTGGGGAGTTTTTAGGAAATACTTTAAAATTTTATTAAATTATGAAATTTATAAGACAAGAAAAGATAATAACTACTAATACGAATAATAAAAGGGTGGATTATCGTATATATATATTTCATGTAGAAACATGTAGAAAGATGAATTAGAAACATGTAGAAAGATGAATAGGTCCATTTATTTATATATTTATTGTATTTTATTAATTAATATATATTTCTTAAAACATATACTTATAGACTCCCTATCCCTATTAAGTATATATATACTCACTTAGGTATACTTAGTATAATATAACAATTATATATGAATTATAAGATATCTTTATAACAATATAAGGATAAGGTTCAAATATAAAACAATAAATATAACAATAAATAACAGGTACAAATATTAAATCGAGGTACCCATTCTATGATAACTCTCAACAGTCTCCCCTCCATTTTTGTGCCTTTAGTGGGCTTAGTATTTCCGGCAATTGCAATGGCTTCTTTATCTCTTTATGTTCAAAAAAACAAGATTTTTTAGATACAACAAGGACAAATCTTATATATATATATATATTTTTTTTTCAAGACTTACTTGGATCATAACACGGATATCTAGTTAGTAAAATATGGTATAATATGCGGCTTCCTTCGGGCATAAGCTCTTATGTATGTGGAAACATGATAAATGAATTCTAACTATTTTCAAATAGATCGGGATCGGGGAGAATTGCTGAAATGTAAAGTCAATATATATGTATTAGGAAATCATATGAAAGGGATGTTATTATTTTAGTTTGGATCTAAGAAATTCGATGAATTATCCCTAAAGGTTCACATCATAATAGTGCTGGTTGATGAGAGTTACTTCGGAAACAAAAAAAAGTAAAAAAAAATTATTTTTGTTATTCTCCCAATTCCAATAAAATGCAACTAGGTCTAGTTAGAGTATGAGTTGGCGATCAGAACGTATATGGGTAGAACTTATAGCGGGGTCTCGAAAAACAAGTAATTTCTGTTGGGCCTTTATTCTTTTTTTAGGTTCATTAGGGTTTTTATTGGTTGGAACGTCCAGTTATTTTGGTAGGAATTTTATATCTTTATTTCCTTCTCAGCAAATAATTTTTTTTCCACAAGGTATCGTGATGTCTTTCTATGGGATCGCAGGTCTTTTTATTAGCTCCTATTTGTGGTGCACAATTTCGTGGAATGTAGGTAGTGGTTATGATCGATTCGATATAAAAGAGGGCATAGTGTGTATTTTTCGTTGGGGATTTCCTGGAAAAAATCGTCGCATATTCCTCCGATTCCTTATGAAAGACATTCAGTCCATCAGAATAGAAATTAAAGAGGGTATTTATGCTCGTCGTGTCCTTTATATGGAAATAAAAGGACAAGGAGCCATTCCCTTGACTCGTACTGATGAGAATTTTACTCCACGAGAGATTGAGCAAAAAGCTGCTGAATTGGCCTATTTCTTGCGTGTACCAATTGAAGTATTTTGAAAAAAGGAACTGAAGAATGAATACTTTGCAAGAGATAAAAAACTCAAGAATCATCTTTTTTTCTATAGCATAACTTAACTGAAGTTTCTTCAGAACGCTTACTCGAGCCAAAGCAAATGTATATGAAACAATTCTAAAACTAAATTGTTTATGTCCACAATTTTTTTTATGCGTATGTAAATCCACTTAACTCAATTCAGTAACAAATCTAAATGATAGATTCATCATATATCAAAACAAAACATTTCATCATAAAGTAAAGAATTTTTTTTCTAAATAGTTGATATTTTGATAGAACGGGAGTTCTTTCGTCTCGAAATCCGACTACTATTAATTTAATTTGAAGAGGGCTCTTTCTTATTCTATATTCTTTCTAAATTCAAGGACTAACCGCTGTACTGAATCACAAAAAAATCCGGAAATACATCGATGACTTGTAATAGAACTTATGCTTGATAGAAATATTAGTATCATATAGAGTCGACGAATGAGGTGCGTTCATTAAAAATTTTAAAATTCACAGACGAAAAAATGGCAAAAAAGAAAGTATTAATTTCCCTTCTATATCTTGCATCTATAGTATTTTTGCCTTGGTGGATCTCTCTCTCATTTAATAAAAGTCTGGAATCTTGGTTTACTAATTGGTGGAATACTAGGCAATCCGAAATTTTTTTGAATGATAGTCAAGAAAAGAGTATTCTAAAAGAATTCATAGACTTAGAGGAACTCTTACGTTTGGACGAAATGATAAAGGAATACCCGGAAACACATTTACAAAAGCCTCGCATCGAAATCTACAAAGAAACGATCCAATTGATCAAGATGCACAACGAGGATCGCATCCATACAATTTTACACTTCTCGACAAATATAATCTGTTTCGGTATTCTAAGTGGTTATTCTATTCTAGGTAATGAAGAACTTGTTATTCTTAACTCTTGGTTTCAAGAATTCCTATACAACTTAAGCGACACAATAAAAGCTTTTTCTATTCTTTTATTAACTGATTTATGTATAGGATTCCATTCGCCCCACGGTTGGGAATTAATGATTGGCTCTGTCTACAAAGATTTTGGATTTGCTCATAATGATCAAATTATATCCGGTCTTGTTTCTACTTTTCCAGTCATTTTAGATACAATTTTTAAATATTGGATCTTTCGTTATTTAAATCGTGTATCTCCTTCACTTGTAGTGATTTATCATTCAATGAATGACTGAAAAGTGATCGAATGAGCCAATTATAATATTTGTTACTTTGTACATAAGCAAAACATTCAAAATTGTACTTACTACCCATCCAAGGGATTCCTCCAATATTCCAGTAAAATTATTTATATTTAATATTTAAGTAAATAGCAAAATTATAGATAGGGAACTATACTTAGCGACCTACCTAATTTTATTGTAGAAATTTTCGGGATCAATGATTGGACCATGCAAACTAAAAATACCTTTTCTTGGATAAAGAAAGAGATTACTCGATCCATTTCCGTATCGCTCATGATATATATACTAACCCAGGCACCCCTTTCAAATGCATATCCCATTTTTGCACAGCAGGGTTATGAAAATCCACGAGAAGCGACTGGCCGTATTGTATGTGCCAATTGCCATTTAGCTAATAAACCCGTGGATATCGAGGTTCCACAAGCGGTACTTCCTGATACTGTATTTGAAGCAGTTGTTCGAATTCCTTATGATCTGCAACTGAAACAAGTTCTTGCTAATGGTAAAAAAGGAGCTTTGAATGTCGGGGCTGTTCTTATTTTACCCGAGGGGTTTGAATTAGCCCCTCCCGATCGTATTTCGCCCGAGATTAAAGAAAAGATAGGAAATCTGTCTTTTCAGAGCTATCGTCCCACTAAAAAAAATATTCTTGTGATAGGTCCGGTTCCTGGTCAGAAATATAGTGAAATCACCTTTCCTATTCTTTCCCCGGACCCCGCTACTAAGAAAGATGTGCACTTCTTAAAATATCCCATATATGTAGGCGGGAACAGGGGAAGGGGTCAGATTTATCCCGACGGGAGCAAGAGTAACAATAATGTTTATAATGCTACAGCAGCAGGTATAGTAAGCAAAATAATACGAAAAGAAAAAGGGGGGTACGAAATAACCATAGCGGATGCATCGGATGGACGTCAAGTGGTTGATATTATCCCTCCAGGACCGGAACTTCTTGTTTCAGAGGGCGAATCCATCAAACTTGATCAACCATTAACGAGTAATCCTAATGTGGGTGGATTTGGTCAGGGAGATGCGGAAATAGTACTTCAAGATCCATTACGTGTCCAAGGTCTTTTGCTCTTCTTGGCATCTGTTATTTTGGCACAAATCTTTTTGGTTCTTAAAAAGAAACAGTTTGAGAAGGTTCAATTGTCCGAAATGAATTTCTAGATCTGCGGATTTATCAACATCAAGCTCTAAAAAGAAACAAATTTTTGTTGGGAATTATGTATGATCAAAAAAATTTTGCTTATTTATATTCTTTATTCTACCGGATTTCGGGAATTACTTAATACCGCATTCCTGGTCATAGTATATTGTGAAGGCGACTGTTTTACTTAACTCTTCTTTATTTATTTTTCAATCCAAATTGAAACGGTATGATATAGAATGAATCAATAGTTTTCTATTTGACTAGAATCAAAACAAAAGATAAATAAGCGGAGAATAGAAACCTAAAGTATAAATGAGAGGAACAAAGGATTTTAGGGGAGATTGTTCGTCTCCTAGTCCTTGACACAAGAAACGGAATTTTACCCAACCCTTTCTTGTGTCGAATTAATAAAGATTCTCGATCCCGTTCGTAAAAAATGGATATTTGTAGTTTTCATTTTTTTTTTTTTATAGGTTTATTTTATCATAACCCTTTTTTAGATTTCTTACGTAACATAGTGGTAGTGGACAAATAAATATAGGTCAATTTATTGAGCAATATAGAACTTCTTCAATTTCAACGAACTTATAAAAAAAAATTTCACTTTTATTAGATTAAATATTTATTAGATTAAATGGAGTAAGGTTCTATTCTATTAGTATAGAAAGGGTTTGCATGATATCTGATTGATAGAAATATATTCTATTTATATATAATTGTGAGTCATCCAAAAAGGGTAAATCGAGTGATTCCTTCTTTGTTTTAAGTCTTGACAGATACTATTGAGTAACAGATGTTCTGAATCAATTAACGAAGTTCATTTTTTAAAAACATCATCAGAAAAGGTGGAGGTTTTTGAAACATCTCTAAAAAAAAATATTATGATTATTAAGAACTCAACGGGACTTACCCCCTCTTTCCTTGTCTGATTCGAGGGGGATCCCGTTGAGTTCTTATGCTTTCATGTCTACAACTCAGT